GTTAACGTAGCTTAAACATAAAGCATGGCACTGAAGATGCCAAGATAAATCCTAGAAAATTTCGGTAGCACAATAAGCCTGGTCCTGACTTTAACATCAGTTCTAGCCTGTCTTACACATGCAAGTACCCGCATACCTGTGAGAATGCCCTTTATCCCCCTCTCGGAGAAAAGGAGCCGGCATCAGGCACACTAACCGTAGCCCAAAACGCCTTGCTCAGCCACACCCCCAAGGGAATTCAGCAGTGATAAATATTAAGCCATAAGCGAAAGCTCGACTTAGTCAAGGCTAAAAGAGCCGGTAAAACTCGTGCCAGCCACCGCGGTTAGACGGGAGGCTCAAATTGATGCTACACGGCGTAAAGCGTGATTAAAAAACAAATAAGCTAAAGCCGAACACCTCCTAAGCTGTCATACGCTACTGGATAGATGAAGCCCCGTAACGAAAGTAGCTTTAATACCTTTGAATACACAACAGTTAAGAAACAAACTGGGATTAGATACCCCACTATGCCTAACCATAAACAATGATAACAAATTACAAATGTTATCCGCCAGGGAACTACGAGCGTTAGCTTAAAACCCAAAGGACTTGGCGGTGTCTCAAACCCACCTAGAGGAGCCTGTTCTATAACCGATAATCCACGTTAAACCTCACCACTTCTTGCTAAAACCGCCTATATACCGCCGTCGTCAGCTTACCTCTTGAGAGACTTATAGTAAGCCTAATGAGTTTTACCCAAAACGTCAGGTCGAGGTGTAGCGAATGCAGTGGGATGAAATGGGCTACTTTTCTGACCCAGAAAATTACGGAAAGTGCATGAAACTAGCACGACTGAAGGTGGATTTAGCAGTAAGAAGGAAACAGTGAGTCCTTTTGAAGCCGGCTCTGAGACGCGTACACACCGCCCGTCATTCTCCTCAAAAATGAAAGAAGATTTATAAAACCATAAAACTATAAAAGAGGAGGCAAGTCGTAACATGGTAAGTGTACCGGAAGGTGCACTTGGAAGAATTAGAGTGTGGCTAAAGAGGAAAGCATCTCCCTTACACTGAGAAGATATTCGTGCAAATCGAATCATTCTAAGCAAAACAACTAGCCTGAACATAATGAGCAAGTGAACAATTATACACGACATACCCCAAACACCCTAAAATAAAACATTCTTCCACCTAAGTATAGGCGATAGAAAAGGACAAACAGAGCAATAGAGAAAGTACCGTAAGGGAAAGTTGAAAAAGAAATGAAACAACCCATATAAGCAAAGAAAAGCAGAGACTAACCCTCGTACCTTTTGCATCATGGTTTAGCAAGTAAAAATCAAGCAAAGTGACCTTCAGTTTGACCCCCCGAAACTAGACGAGCTACTCCGGGGCAGCCCAGCAGGGCCAACCCGTCTCTGTGGCAAAAGAGTGGGAAGACCCCCGAGTAGAGGTGATAAGCCTACCGAGCCTAGTTATAGCTGGTTGCTTAAGAAATGAATGTTAGTTCAGCCCTATATACTTCTAAGATCGAGTACAAATTGAAACTACAAGAAGAAAGTAAAATATAAGAGTTAGTCAAAGGGGGTACAGCCCCTTTGAAACAGAACACAACCTTACACAGGAGGACAAGGATCATACCCTGAAAGGATAAATCATCTCAGTAGGCCTAAAAGCAGCCACCTGTAAAGAAAGCGTTAAAGCTCCGATAAAAAAGACCCAACGATAAGGATAATAGACTCCCCATCCCCTAAATATATTAAGCTATTCTATGCACACATAGAAGAAATAATGCTAAAATCAGTAATAAGAAGGCTTAGAGGCCCTCTCCTCGCACATGTGTAAATCGGACCGGACTAACCGCCGATAATTAACGGACTCAAATGAGAGTAAAACAGCAAACCATGCACATACAAGAAAGTACTATTAAATTTAACCGTTAACCCAACACAGGAGTGCACAAGGAAAGACCAAAAGGAGAAGAAGGAACTCGGCAAACACAAACCCCGCCTGTTTACCAAAAACATCGCCTCTTGCTAACGAAGGAAGTATAAGAGGTCCCGCCTGCCCTGTGACCGTAAGGTTCAACGGCCGCGGTATCCTGACCGTGCGAAGGTAGCGTAATCATTTGTCTTTTAAATAGAGACCTGTATGAATGGCATAACGAGGGTTTAACTGTCTCCTTCCCCTAGTCGATGAAATTGATCTGCCCGTGCAGAAGCGGACATAATTACATAAGACGAGAAGACCCTATGGAGCTTTAGACGAAAGGCCACACATGTAAAGTGACCAAAACACCCAAAAGGATACAAGTGTGACAAAACCCAATGTACATTGGCCCAAATGTCTTCGGTTGGGGCGACCATGGGGGAAAGAAAAGCCCCCACGAGGAATAGGGGAAAACCCCTAAGCTAAGAACAACACTTCTAAGCAACAGAAGGTCTGACCATCATGATCCAGGTTACTAAACCCGATCAACGAACCAAGTTACCCTAGGGATAACAGCGCAATCCTTTCCCAGAGTCCATATCGACGAAAGGGTTTACGACCTCGATGTTGGATCAGGACATCCTAATGGTGCAGCCGCTATTAAGGGTTCGTTTGTTCAACGATTAACAGTCCTACGTGATCTGAGTTCAGACCGGAGTAATCCAGGTCGGTTTCTATCTATGAATTATTCCTTCCCAGTACGAAAGGACCGGAACGAAGAGACCAATACTTACAGCAAGTCTCACCCCTACCTGCTGAAAATAAATAAAATAGACAAAGAGGTAAGTTGCATTAGCCCGATAGAAGGGCGTGCTAAGGTGGCAGAGTCCGGTAATTGCAGAAGGCCTAAGATCTTCCTACCAGGGGTTCAAATCCCCTCCTTCAGCTATGAGTCTACTCTTCACCCACGTCATCAATCCCCTAGCATATATTGTCCCAGTCCTACTTGCCGTAGCATTCCTAACCCTTTTAGAACGAAAAGTGTTAGGATATATGCAACTACGAAAAGGCCCCAATATCGTGGGGCCATACGGTTTACTTCAACCTATCGCCGACGGGGTAAAATTATTTATCAAAGAACCCATTCGCCCCTCCACCTCCTCCCCATTTCTATTTCTAGCCACCCCTACTCTCGCACTTACACTTGCCCTGACACTGTGAGCCCCAATGCCAATGCCACACCCAGTACTAGAGCTTAATCTTGGTATTTTATTTGTATTAGCCCTCTCGAGCCTCACAGTCTATTCAATTCTCGGCTCAGGGTGAGCGTCAAACTCTAAGTACGCTTTAATCGGAGCTTTGCGGGCCGTTGCTCAAACTATCTCCTACGAAGTGAGCCTGGGACTCATCCTTCTCTCAATCATTATTGCTGCAGGGGCATTTAACCTGAAGACCTTTGGTGTTGTCCAGGAGGCGATGTGGCTAGCTATTCCTATATGACCCTTAGCCGCCATATGGTACATTTCCACACTAGCCGAAACCAACCGTGCCCCATTTGACCTCACAGAAGGGGAATCAGAACTAGTCTCAGGGTTTAATGTAGAATATGCAGGTGGCCCATTCGCCTTATTCTTCCTAGCTGAATACTCCAACATTTTATTAATAAATACACTGTCAACGATTCTATTTTTGGGGGCGGTACACACCCCCCTTATTCCAGAACTCACTACCATCAACTTAATAGTTAAAGCTGCCCTACTATCTGTCTTATTCTTGTGAGTACGAGCCTCATACCCACGATTTCGTTACGACCAATTGATGCATTTAATGTGAAAGAACTTCCTCCCCTTAACCCTAGCACTACTTATGTGGAATTTAGCTCTGCCCATCGCACTAACGGGCCTCCCGCCAAACAGTTAAAAGGAAATGTGCCTGAATGATAAAGGACCACTTTGATAGAGTGAATTATGAGAGTTAAAATCCCCCCATTTCCTTAGAAAAAGGGGACTTGAACCCATCCTCAAGAGATCAAAACTCTTGGTGCTCCCACTACACTACTTCCTAGTAAAGTCAGCTAAAGAAGCTCTCGGGCCCATACCCCGAACATGTTGGTTAGAATCCTTCCCTTACTAATGAATCCCTATGTAGCCTCCATTATACTTATAAGCCTTGGCCTTGGCACTACGATCACATTCGCTAGCTCACACTGACTTCTTGCATGAATGGGCCTGGAGATTAACACTCTAGCCATTATTCCATTAATAGCCCAACACCACCACCCCCGAGCCGTAGAAGCTACAACAAAATATTTTTTGACACAGGCCACGGCAGCAACATTAATACTCTTTACCACCACATCGAATGCATGAATCACAGGACAATGAGAAATTCAACAACTCTCGCATCCCGTCACCACTACCATTACAATTCTAGCCCTGGGACTCAAAATTGGGCTAGCTCCCATACACTTCTGACTCCCAGAAGTCTTACAAGGCCTCGACTTGACCACAGGCCTAATCCTGTCGACATGGCAGAAATTAGCACCCATGATTCTCATTTACCAACTCTCCTCAGGTGTACAGCAACCTTTAATTGTTACCCTTGGTGTCCTATCAGCTTTAGTGGGGGGATGGGGCGGATTAAACCAGACACAGCTGCGGAAAATCCTAGCATACTCCTCAATCGCTCATATAGGGTGAATAATAATTGTGATGAAATATTTACCAAACCTCATGATCATAAACTTAACGATTTACATCATCATAACATCCTCCGCCTTCATAGCACTGAAAATGACTACGGCCACAAAACTCAACACTCTTGCAACGGCTTGAACGAAAACCCCCCTCCTCGCAGCGCTAACTATGCTTACCATATTATCCTTGGGGGGCCTCCCTCCCCTGACCGGGTTTATTCCAAAGTGAATAATTTTACAAGAACTTGCTAAACAGGACCTACCACTTATTGCAACACTAATAGCAATAGCAGCACTCCTTAGCCTCTTTTTCTATCTACGATTATGTTATACTATGACATTGACGATTTCACCAAACACAAACAACGCTAAAACATCATGGCGACTTAAGTCAAAACAAGCTATAATACCCCTTTCAACCATAATGGTTATGACCGCTATGATGCTCCCTGCTACTCCCACAATCATAGCAATAACAATATAGGAGCTTAGGATAAGACACAAACCAAAAGCCTTCAAAGCTTTAAATAGAGGATAAAGACTTCTAGCCCCTGACAAGACTTTCTAGTCATTCTCCCAAACAGGCTGAGTGAAACTCAAGTACTTAATTATAAGTCTAACCTTTATAGGCACAAAGACATTGGTACCCCAAATCTAGTATTAACAACTAACCACTCTAACCAGAGAACACCCTCTAACCGCCCCGCTTGGGCGGAAGGGGCGGGTAATGGGATCTGCCATGTTTCTTGAAAGTTCAAGGCCTATCTTTTACAAGATAAATGTTTCCAGCTCCTGGTAATATTTATAAATATTTATAAAATAGAATAATTTAACCATGGGGATTATAGTACCTCTGCCACCATTAAAAATTTCAACTTTCTAAAGATTTATCAATCTTTATCACAAATAAACTACTTAAACAATGGGGATTATACTACCTCTACCACCGCAATTAAAACAATGGCAATGCGAGGGCTTAAAATTAAGTTTCCAAAGGCCTATCTTTTACAAGATAAATGTTTCCAGCTCCTGATAAGACCTGCAGGGCTTTATCCCACATAACCTGAATGCAACTCAGATACTTTAGTTAAGCTAAGGCCTTTATAGACAGAGGGGCCTCGATCCCCCAAAATCCTAGTTAACAGCTAGGCGCCCTAACCGGCGAGCATCCATCTACAAGCCCCGGCAGACCTTCGCCTGCGTCTTCAGATTTGCAAACTGATATGCCAAACACCGCAGAGCTTGGTAAGAAGAGGAGTTGAACCTCTCTCAATGGGGCTACGGCCCACCACTTAAGCGCTCAGCCATCTTACCTGTGGCAATCACCCGTTGATTTTTTTCTACTAATCACAAAGACATTGGTACCCTATATCTAGTATTTGGTGCCTGGGCCGGGATAGTGGGCACTGCATTAAGTCTCCTTATCCGTGCTGAATTAAGCCAACCTGGCGCCCTTCTCGGGGATGACCAAATTTACAATGTTATCGTTACAGCGCATGCATTTGTAAAAATTTTCTTCATAGTCATACCAGTAATAATTGGAGGGTTCGGCAACTGACTTATTCCACTAATGATCGGGGCCCCAGACATGGCATTCCCCCGAATAAACAACATAAGCTTCTGACTCCTCCCCCCCTCATTTCTCTTACTACTAGCATCCTCAGGAGTAGAAGCCGGAGCTGGCACAGGCTGAACTGTATATCCCCCTCTAGCCGGAAACTTGGCGCACGCTGGAGCATCAGTTGATTTAACAATTTTCTCGTTACATCTTGCAGGAATCTCATCAATTCTGGGGGCAATCAACTTTATTACTACAATCATTAACATAAAACCGCCTGCCGTCACCCAATATCAAACCCCTTTATTTGTGTGATCTGTCCTAGTAACTGCAGTACTACTTCTTCTATCTCTACCCGTCCTCGCTGCAGGTATCACAATGCTTCTAACTGACCGAAACCTGAACACAACGTTCTTTGACCCTGCAGGAGGAGGAGACCCAATCCTCTACCAACACCTTTTCTGATTCTTTGGCCACCCAGAAGTATATATTCTTATTCTGCCCGGATTTGGCATAATCTCCCACATCGTAGCCTATTATTCAGGTAAAAAAGAACCCTTCGGCTATATGGGAATGGTCTGAGCAATAATGGCTATCGGACTACTAGGATTTATTGTATGAGCACATCATATGTTCACAGTGGGAATAGACGTAGACACCCGTGCCTATTTTACCTCCGCCACAATAATTATCGCCATCCCAACCGGGGTAAAAGTATTTAGCTGACTCGCCACACTCCATGGTGGAGTGATTAAATGAGAGACGCCTCTTCTTTGAGCCTTAGGATTTATTTTCCTCTTCACAGTTGGAGGTCTAACGGGAATTGTACTAGCAAACTCATCAATTGACATTGTACTACATGATACATACTATGTGGTAGCCCACTTCCATTACGTGTTATCTATAGGAGCAGTATTCGCAATCATAGGGGGGTTTGTTCACTGATTCCCACTATTTTCAGGCTACACATTACACAATACCTGAACTAAAGTACACTTTGGTATTATATTCATCGGAGTAAACCTGACATTCTTCCCACAACACTTCCTAGGACTAGCAGGGATACCACGACGTTATTCAGACTACCCAGACGCCTATACGCTATGAAATACAATCTCATCTATTGGTTCACTAATTTCTCTTACAGCAGTAGTCTTATTCCTATTTATTTTATGAGAAGCATTTAGCGCAAAACGAGAGGTAAAATGAGTAGAGTTGACAGAAACAAATGTTGAATGACTTCACGGATGTCCTCCTCCATACCACACATATGAAGAACCTGCATATGTACGAGTCCAGCCCGACACCTTAAAATACAGATATACAAGAAAGGAAGGAATTGAACCCCCATTTGCCGGTTTCAAGCCCGCCGCATAACGACTCTGCCACTTTCTTTTAATGAGATACTAGTAATAAATATTACACTGCCTTGTCAAGGCAGAGTTGCAGGTTAAACCCCTGTGTATCTTGCACTTATGGCACACCCCTCACAACTAGGTTTCCAAGACGCAGCCTCCCCTCTGATAGAAGAGCTACTTCACTTCCATGATCACGCACTAATAATCGTATTCTTAATTAGCACCTTAGTACTATATATTATTGTAGCAATGGTAACTGCTAAAGTTACTAATATGTATATCCTAGACTCACAAGAAATTGAAATCGTATGAACTATCCTCCCAGCAGCAATTCTAATTTTAATTGCCCTCCCCTCCTTACGAATTCTCTACCTAATGGATGAGATTAATGACCCCCACCTAACTATTAAAGCTATCGGGCATCAGTGATACTGAAGTTATGAATATACCGACTATGAAGACCTCGGCTTTGACTCATATATAATCCCCACACAAGACCTGACCCCAGGACAATTCCGACTCCTAGAAACAGACCATCGAATAGTAGTTCCTATGGAGTCCCCTGTACGAGTGTTAGTTACAGCAGAAGACGTCTTGCACTCATGAGCAGTCCCAGCCTTAGGAGTGAAAATAGACGCAGTACCAGGACGCCTAAACCAAACAGCATTTATTGCCGCCCGACCAGGAGTTTATTACGGACAATGCTCTGAAATCTGCGGTGCAAACCACAGCTTTATACCAATTGTAGTTGAAGCAGTTCCTTTACAACATTTCGAAAACTGATCCTCAATAATGTTAGAAGACGCCTCACTAAGAAGCTAAACTAGGGAAACAGCATTAGCCTTTTAAGCTAAAGATTGGTGGATCCCGACCACCCTCAGTGACATGCCACAATTAAACCCTAGCCCCTGATTCGCAATTCTACTATTCTCGTGAGCCGTATTTCTTATTATCCTCCCCCCAAAAGTTATAGCTCACACCTTTAATAATGACCCTAATCAACAAACTGCAATAAAACCAAAACTAGACCCCTGAAATTGACCATGACATTAAGCTTTTTTGACCAGTTTATAACTCCCACATACATAGGTATCCCTTTAATTGCACTAGCACTCACCCTACCTTGAAATCTTTACCCCGCCCCAACACCCCGATGACTTAATAACCGAGTTTTAACTTTACAAGGTTGATTCATTAACCGGTTCACACAACAGCTACTCTTGCCTCTAAATATCGGGGGACACAAATGAGCCATTATCTTAACATCCTTAATGTTATTCCTGTTGACAACGAACTTATTAGGGCTACTCCCATATACATTTACACCAACCACTCAACTGTCTCTAAACATAGGACTCGCAGTACCATTATGACTCGCCACAGTAATTATCGGAATACGAAACCAGCCAACTGCAGCACTAGGCCACCTACTTCCAGAAGGAACCCCGGGCCCCCTAATCCCGGTTCTTATTATCATTGAAACAATTAGTTTATTTATCCGTCCCTTAGCCTTAGGTGTACGACTTACAGCAAACCTAACAGCAGGGCATCTACTAATTCAGCTTATTGCTACCGCAGTCTTTGTACTTATACCAATAATGCCTACAGTAGCTATCCTAACAGCCACAGTTCTGTTTCTTTTAACGCTATTAGAAGTAGCAGTTGCTATAATTCAAGCTTATGTATTCGTACTCCTACTAAGCCTATATCTACAAGAAAACGTATAATGGCACACCAAGCACACGCATACCATATAGTTGATCCAAGCCCATGACCCTTAACAGGCGCAGTAGCTGCCCTACTCCTAACATCAGGAACCGCTATATGGTTCCATTTTCAATCAACCGTCCTAATAACATTAGGAATAATCTTATTACTACTCACGATATATCAATGATGACGAGACATTGTACGGGAAGGAACCTTCCAAGGACACCATACACCCCCCGTACAAAAAGGACTACGATACGGTATAATTTTATTTATTACCTCAGAAGTATTCTTTTTCTTAGGCTTCTTCTGGGCCTTTTACCACGCAAGCCTAGCCCCCACACCAGAACTAGGCGGATGCTGACCTCCCACTGGAATTATCACCCTTGACCCATTTGAAGTCCCACTACTAAATACAGCTGTTCTACTTGCCTCAGGTGTAACTGTTACATGAGCGCACCACAGCATCATAGAGGGAGAGCGGAAACAAGCTATTCAATCCTTAACCCTCACAATCATTTTAGGGTTTTATTTTACCTTTCTGCAAGCAATAGAATATTATGAAGCTCCTTTTACAATCGCAGACGGAGTTTATGGCGCAACATTCTTTGTGGCCACGGGATTCCACGGACTACATGTCATTATTGGCTCTACATTCTTAGCAGTGTGTTTACTACGCCAAATTAAATACCACTTTACATCAGGCCATCACTTTGGATTTGAAGCCGCCGCATGATATTGACACTTTGTTGACGTGGTATGACTATTCTTATACGTCTCAATTTATTGATGAGGCTCATAATCTTTCTAGTATTAATCCCAATACAAGTGACTTCCAATTATTTAATCCTGGTTTGACCCCAGGGAAAGATAATGAACCCGATCATTTCAATCTTAACTATTGTTACCATCCTATCTTGCGTACTAATTACGGTTTCATTTTGACTACCACAAATAAACCCTGACTCAGAGAAGCTATCCCCATATGAATGCGGGTTTGATCCCCTTGGATCCGCTCGACTCCCCTTTTCGATGCGATTTTTTTTAGTAGCCATTTTGTTTCTGTTATTTGACCTAGAAATTGCACTCCTACTTCCCCTACCGTGAGGAGACCAACTACCTGATATTATAGACACATTATTCTTAGCCCTAGCGATTATTATTCTATTAACCTTAGGCCTGGTATATGAATGAACTCAAGGAGGGCTCGAATGAGCCGAATAGACAATTAGTCTAATGAAAGATTTCTGATTTCGACTCAGTAGAACGTGGTTCAACTCCATGATTGTCTTATGACTCCTATCCATTTCACATTTACATTAGCATTTGTACTAAGCTTCTCAGGCTTAGCATTTCATCGAAAACATTTACTATCCGCCCTCCTCTGTTTAGAAGCAATAATACTCTCGCTCTACATTGCCATGGCCCTATGGTCATTCCATATAGATGTCAGTTTCTTCTCCCCAACCCCGATAATACTGCTAGCCTTCTCAGCCTGCGAAGCCAGTGCAGGCCTTGCCTTGCTAGTGGCTACATCCCGGACGCACGGCACAGACCATCTAAAAAACCTAAGCCTACTACAATGCTAAAAGTACTAATCCCCACCCTCATACTTATCCCCACTACCTGGCTAATTAATAAAAAATGGTTATGAACTACGGCTACTTATCAAAGCTTTGTTATTGCTTCTATTAGCTTAATATGACTAAAATGAGACTCAGAGATAGGCTGATCTACCACAAATAGTTATTTGGCAACAGACCCCTTATCAACACCCTTACTAATTCTTTCATGCTGGTTGCTCCCATTAATAATTTTAGCGAGCCAAAACCATATACGACTCGAGCCCATCAGCCGCCAACGATCATATATCACGCTACTAGTTTCGCTCCAAATATTTCTAATCATAGCATTCGGAGCAACTGAAATTATCATGTTTTATATCATATTTGAAGCCACATTAATCCCAACCTTGATTATTATTACCCGATGAGGAAACCAAATAGAACGCCTTAACGCAGGAACATACTTTCTATTTTATACATTAGCTGGATCTCTTCCTCTACTTGTATCGCTATTAGTACTACAAAAGGACTTAGGAACACTCTCTATAATTACAATTCAATATGCCAAGCCGCTCATCTTATGCTCATGGGGCGATAAACTATGGTGAGCAGGCTGTCTAGTAGCATTTTTAATTAAAATACCCCTATATGGAGTCCATTTATGACTACCCAAAGCGCACGTAGAGGCCCCAGTCGCAGGATCTATGATTCTAGCCGCCGTCCTCCTAAAACTAGGGGGCTACGGAATAATGCGAATTATTATTATCTTAACCCCACTAACCAAAGAACTTGCCTACCCATTTATCATCCTCGCCCTATGGGGGATCATCATAACAGGGTCTATTTGTTTACGACAAACCGACTTAAAATCAATGATCGCATATTCCTCCGTTAGCCACATAGGGCTCGTGGCAGGAGGAATTCTAATTCAAACCCCCTGAGGATTTACAGGGGCAATTATTCTAATAATTGCCCACGGACTAGTATCATCAGCACTATTTTCTTTAGCTAACACTAATTACGAGCGAACACACAGCCGCACGTTGCTCTTAGCTCGAGGATTGCAAATGATTTTACCCCTAATAGCCGCTTGATGATTCATTGCAAACCTAGCTAACCTCGCACTTCCCCCCCTCCCGAACCTAATGGGGGAACTAATGATTATTACATCAATATTTAACTGATCCTACTGATCTATTCTATTAACAGGCTTGGGGACATTAATTACAGCTGGATATTCCCTATACATGTTTTTGATAACACAACGAGGCCCAACCCCAAATCACATTATTAACTTAGAGCCTTCACACACTCGGGAACATCTATTAATTACTATACACCTCGCCCCTGTACTCCTACTAGTACTGAAACCTGAACTTATATGAGGGTGATGCCTATGTAAATATAGTTTAAATAAAACATTAGATTGTGATTCTAAAGATAGGGGATAACCCCCCTTATTCACCGAGAGAGTAAGACACAACCCTGAAGAATTGCTAGTCCTTCATGACCATGGTTTAACTCCATGGCTCACTCGGCCCCTAAAGGATAACAGCCCATCCATTGGTCTTAGGAACCAAAAACTCTTGGTGCAACTCCAAGTAGTGGCTATGCCTCTAGTAACGTTAATATTCAACTCCGCCCTTATCATAATTTTTACAATACTTATTTACCCAATCTTAATAACATTGACCCCCAATCCAATAAAAAAAGCCTGGCCTCTAACTCATGTAAAAACTGCTGTTCAAATGACATTCTTTATTAGCCTTATCCCCCTATTTATTTTTTTAGACCAGGGAATAGAAACAGTAATAACAAATTGACAATGGATTAACACCATAACATTTGACTTAAATACAAGCTTCAAATTCGATTATTACTCAACTATCTTTGTTCCAATCGCCCTCTATGTTACATGATCAATTCTAGAATTTGCCTCATGGTACATGGCCTCGGACCCAGATATAAAACGGTTCTTCAAGTATCTACTTATGTTTCTAGTAGCGATAATTATCCTAGTCACAGCCAATAACCTCTTCCAACTATTCATCGGCTGAGAGGGGGTGGGAATTATATCATTCCTTCTCATTGGCTGGTGATATGGACGAACAAATGCAAACACTGCTGCCCTTCAGGCTGTTATTTACAACCGAGTGGGGGATATTGGTCTTATCTTGGCTATAGCGTGGCTGGCAATAAACTTAAACAGCTGAGAAATTCAGCAGATATTTGTTGCTTCCAAGGAAATGGACCTCACATTACCACTAATGGGCTTAGTAATTGCAGCAACGGGGAAGTCAGCCCAGTTTGGGTTACACCCCTGGCTACCATCAGCAATAGAGGGTCCCACACCAGTCTCTGCCCTACTACATTCCAGCACCATAGTCGTTGCAGGTATTTTTCTGCTCATCCGCCTTCACCCAATAATAGAAAGTAACCATACCGTACTGACAACCTGTTTATGCTTAGGAGCACTAACTACTCTATTCACAGCCACTTGCGCATTAACACAAAATGACATCAAAAAAATCGTTGCATTCTCGACATCTAGCCAGCTTGGACTTATAATGGTTACAATCGGACTAAATCAACCACAACTTGCATTTATGCATATCTGCACTCATGCATTCTTTAAAGCAATACTATTCCTATGCTCCGGATCTATTATTCACAGCCTGAACGACGAGCAAGACATTCGAAAGATGGGAGGACTACACAAAGTATTGCCATTTACCTCCTCCTGCATAACTATTGGTAGTCTAGCCCTCACAGGGACCCCATTCCTTGCAGGGTTCTTCTCAAAAGATGCAATTATCGAAGCAATAAACACATCCCAACTTAACGCCTGAGCCCTAACTTTAACCTTAATCGCCACCTCCTTTACAGCCGTATACAGCTTCCGAGTAATCTTTTTTGCCTCAATGGGACAACCACGATATCTTCCACTCTCTCCTATTAATGAAAACAACCCCACAGTGATCAACCCAATTAAACGGCTTGCCTGGGGCAGCATTATTGCAGGACTAGTCATCACCTCAAACTTTCTCCCAACAAAAACACCTATCATAACAATACCCTCCACACTCAAACTAAGCGCACTACTAGTAACTGCCATTGGACTGATAACCGCCATGGAGCTCGCCAATTTAACCAACAAGCAACACAAAGTCCACCCCAATATGAAAATACATAATTTCTCGAACATATTGGGCTACTTCCCTCCTATTGTTCACCGAATGACCCCCAAACTTACCCTAATCCTAGGACAAAAAATGGCCACCCAATTGGTTGACCAAACCTGATTTGAAAAGACAGGACCAAAAGGAGTTGTGAACATTCAACTCCCCATGATCAAGGCCATTAACAGCCCCCAGCAAGGACTTATCAAAGTATACCTAGCAACATTCTTTTTAACAATTGCCCTAACTATGCTAATGCTTATAATACCTTAAATCGTTCGAAGCGCACCACGGCTTCGCCCACGTGTCAGTTCAAGTACAACAAATAGAGTTAACAATAGTGCCCACGCACAAATAATCAACGCCCCGCCCCCCAAATACCAAATGGTAGAAATACCCCCAAAGTCTCCACGTAATGTTGAAAACCCCCGGTACTCATCCACAATCCCATAATAGAAATCAGATCACCCTCCATAAAACATGCCGACCCCTAGCCCGCACAATAACAGATATCCAATTACATACCCCAAAACAGACCAATCTCCCCAAGATTCCGGGTAGGGCTCCGCGGCTAAAGCAGCCGAGTACGCAAACACCACCAGCATCCCCCCTAAATAAATCAAAAACAACACTAAGGCAACAAAAGATCCCCCAAACCCCGCTAAGATTCCACACCCCCCTGCAGTTGCCAACACCAAACCTAAAGCGGCAAAATAAGGCGCAGGATTCGAAGCCACACCTAAAAATCCCAACATTAATACAACTAAAAAAAGGAAAATAAAATAACTCATGATTTCCACCCGGACTTTAACCGAGACCAATGATATGAAAAACCACCGTTGTAATTCAACTACAAAAACAATAATGGCAAACCTACGAAAAACCCACCCACTACTAAAAATTGTCAACGATGCCCTAGTGGACCTCCCAGCCCCCTCAAACATTTCAACATGATGAAATTTCGGCTCCCTTCTAGGATTATGTCTCATTTCACAAATTCTAACCGGATTATTCTTGGCAATGCACTATACATCAGATATCTCTACTGCCTTTTCCTCCGTAGCCCATATCTGCCGAGATGTAAATTACGGTTGACTTATTCGGAATTTACACGCGAATGGAGCCTCATTTTTCTTCATCTGCCTCTACTTACACATCGCCCGAGGACTTTACTACGGATCATACCTTTACAAAGAAACATGGAACACTGGGGTTATCTTGTTCCTTCTAGTAATGATAACAGCCTTCGTAGGCTACGTACTCCCCTGAGGACAAATATCGTTCTGAGGCGCAACGGTAATTACCAACCTGCTGTCTGCAGTCCCATACGTAGGGGACGCCCTTGTTCAATGGATCTGAGGGGGGTTTTCAGTAGACAATGCTACCCTAACTCGGTTCTTCGCATTTCACTTCCTGTTCCCATTCGTGGTCGCCGGGGTCATAGTACTTCACCTTTTATTTTTACACGAAACAGGTTCAAACAACCCAGCAGGCCTTAATTCCGACGCAGACAAAATTCCATTTCACCCCTACTTTTCCTACAAAGACCTACTCGGGTTCGTTATTATACTTACAGCCCTCACAACCCTTGCCCTATTTTATCCCAACCTCCTCGGGGACCCAGACAATTTCACGCCCGCAAACCCGATGGTTACGCCCCCACACATCAAGCCAGAGTGATATTTCCTGTTTGCTTATGCAATTCTACGGTCTATCCCAAACAAACTAGGGGGTGTATTGGCCCTCCTTTCCTCAATCCTTGTTTTAATGGTAGTCCCCATTATGCATACTTCTAAGCAACGGGGACTGACGTTCCGACCGGCCTCACAACTACTATTCTGGGTCCTAGTCGCGGACATATTCATCCTAACATGAATCGGCGGCATACCAGTCGAACACCCCTACATCATTATCGGCCAACTAGCCTCAGTCCTCTATTTCTCACTATTCCTCGTACTCAACCCATTGGTAGGTTGATTAGAAAATAAAACACTAAACTGATAACGCCCTAGTAGCTTAACTAAAGCCCCGGTTTTGTACACCGGACGATTGTAGATGAAAACTCTCCCTAGCGCTACCAAATCAAAGGAGAAAGAATCGAACTTTCATCCACAACTCCCAAAGCTGTAATCATAAATTAGACCATCCTCTGATTTATATTATGTAACAGATCTCTGTATGCATGTATTACATATTATGCATAATTTTACATTCACCTATGTACTGGTACATCGAATTTTGACTAACATTAATGATGTATCAAGGCACATATCCGTTCTATCCCCCATAAATTGTGTAGAGGATAGATAATATGTAAAATATTATCCGTTCCTTGAATTCGTAGAAGAAGACGGGTTATTTAATCTTTAAACCTGTTTTACTTAAGTAAATTTAACTAGGCAATACATATAACATCTCTCTATTCAACAACATGAACTCCTATATACTAAAAGAATAATCCCTGACTCCCCACACTAGATCTCTGACCCATATTCCTTGGGGCTCCAACATTTAACGGAAATTAACCACAGTATGTAGTAAGAAACCACCAACCAGTTTAAATCACGGTGCGCTCGTTTATTGATGGGTCA